AAACCTGAATTCCAAGAAATTCTATCTTCGAGCAAGGCATTCACCGAGCAAGCAGAAGCCATTTTGAAGGAATCTATTCAGGAACGAATCGAACTCTTTCTACTTCAGGAACAAACATAAATTTGCCATCCTCTTAGTACGAGAATAATCATTGAGAAGTCTTTTGCATTGGAATTCTTCCAAAGAAGGCGGTTTCTTGGTATAGTTTTGGTATAGTTATATTTTATTTGTAGCTTAAAGAAGAGATAGAAATTCAATTGCGTCCAATAGGATTTGAACCTATACCAAAGGTTTAGAAGACCTCTGTCCTATCCATTAGACAATGGACGCTTTTCATTCGGATTTTCTTCTTTCGTATTTTGCCTTTCTCTTGTTCAGATAAAAAATGATTATACAGAGGATTTTTTAGGAAATAAGAAAAGAATACATAGTCAAATTTATGCGACATATATGATAAAATCATATGGAGCGGGTAGCGGGAATCGAACCCGCATCGTTAGCTTGGAAGGCTAGGGGTTATAGTCGACGTTGGTCGATCATTTTGAACGTCTCTAATTCAAAACCGAACATGAAATTTTGGTTTCATTCGGCTCCTTTATGGAAGATCGATGTATTCCCCCAGAGAAAAACATTCGATTCATAACATCTATGTCAGCTTTTCCGTCTGAATCCATTCAAAGCTACCTGCTTTCTAGATGATCCTTCTAGAGGATAGAAGGTATACAAAATTTTTCTAGTCTAGTTACTTCGTTCCCTATTTCCATTCGCTGGATCCTGAGGAAAAGAATTTGGTTTCCACCGAGCTAAAACAAGATGCTGATGATTCTAGTAAACCAAAACCATCGTTTTTAGCTATTTGGCTTCAATTTCCTTTTTCAACAAGAAAATTGAGGATCTAGTTACGATTGGAAATATGCTTTTGTATCTTTATCCATAGATCCTTTCCTCATACTTGTTCCGTTGAGGAGTTCATCCAATTCCAAAATTTTTGCTTCGCGACTCCATATCCATAATTCTATTTTTTTTATGCAATTTCAAATTGGCCTTTAGATACAAATCGCGAGAATGTATATTCTTCCTCAAATATCCTATTGAGAGGAAAAGGACTAAACCCTTTTTAGAAATAAAGTTTTTAATCAGAGTATGAAAAAGGACTAAAGGATCCTTTAACTACCTAAGTTTTTCATAGAACGAATCGCACTTTTACCACTAAACTATACCCGCTACACTCTTATTATTCTATATAAATAATAAATAGACCGTTTGTCGAATAAAAAAATGGGGATACAATTAAAAAAGAGTATCAAAATCATGCAAATTCGAGCGTTGACATGTATTTTCTTTCCTCTTACTGGGAATTTTACTAAAAGAGTTAATAAGCTTGTTTCAGAAAGTTTATTTAACTAACATAATAGTTCAATACATAAATAAATAACATACAACAATTTAAATAACATAAAAAGGGTTTTCTAGTTATATCGTTTGCTGGAAAGTCATTACTAAATTAATGATTGCTAATGAACGAATGATTCGATTCCCGCTTGAGGGAAGGCTTAAAGCAGGATTAGAAAAATTCTAACTCTATATCTATATATGGTTCTTTCCTTTTTTATTTCTTCCGGTGCTAGTGTCAGATCTTATGAATTAGAAATTCGAGTTAATTGGATTTCAACTGTTCAGCTTGTCTTTTGAATCTGAATTTAAAGAGGTAAATGAATTCTATTCTATTGCCTTCTATTCTTTGAAAAATATTTTACAGAAAATATTTACAAAATGCAAAATTAGGGGAATATTGAATATTGTTCTTTGATATGGTTAACATATAATATTCCAGATTACTGAATTTCTATATGTATATATGCGATATGCGAGCAGATGGATTTTTATTCCTTACTTTCCAACTAACTTTTAGTTCACTCTCCGTTCTGATAATCCGGAAATTTCCAGGAAGTAGTAAATTCAGTAAGTAGTAAAGTACTAAATAAGAAATAAAAAAAAAGAATGAAATAATAGGAAAAACGATACACAGCATTTTCCTCAGAAGAATGGGAATGAACTCTTGCCACCTCAATAAGAAGACAATCCTTTTTTGATTGATATCAAATCATTATCATCAAAAAATCCTTTGGTCTATGAAGAATTTATTGGAATAAAAGAAGAAAGGGCCTGGCCAGTATTTAAACAGACCAGACCGGGGGAATAGACCCTTCGTACAAAATCAAAAGAGTTATTTCTATTAAAGAGATTGTAATTTGTATTGAAGAGATTTTAAGTTATTATCCAAATCCAAACGAAAATGAAACTAAATGAAATCGAATTCCTAATCCAAATTTGCCTTTTCTTTTCCATGTTTTTTCTTATATTATCTTTCGAAAATTGGACTTCGTTCGATTTCTTTCGAATCGAATTGCAATCGCAATTCCATCTCGCTTTCAAAAAAAAAGCGAATTGCATTTTCTAATGACTACTAAAAAGAAAAAGGATAATAAAGAAAAAACAAGGATTTTTCTCAATCGTTATTTTTTTATTTGGAACGTGGAGAGATGGCTGAGTGGACTAAAGCGGCGGATTGCTAATCCGTTGTACGAGTTATTTGTACCGAGGGTTCGAATCCCTCTCTTTCCGGTCCCTCTCCTCTGATCATTTGATTTAGTACTTTAGAATTGGAGAGAATTCTGATCCTATGATGAAATCATAGATAAATGTATGAAACAAATAAGATTTGGAAGAAAGATTTTAGAGATAAAAGAAAAATGTTTTCTTTTTATTCCTCACGCCCAGGATTACGTCCTGGATCATTAGATAAGAATCCAAAGATAAATAGGGAAACAAAGAATATTACTGTTGTGTAAACAAAAAGTTTGAGAGTAAGCATTATACAATCTCCAAGATCTTTTTTTTTTAGGGAATAGATTACCTATCTTTTTTTTTTATTTTGGACTTACCACACCACTTCTTTTATTTCTTTTTTTTTGAGACCCCCCCCCCAAAAAAAAAAAAGAAAATGAAGTCTTTTCTTGCAAATTTCTTCTCATATCAATAATTAGGTATTGTGGGTACCTAATGCTACGTGTTCAATGAAGAGGGCGAGGAAAAGTTGATCCAAATTCATTGCTTCGATTATCCATTCAATATCCAAAAATTTCCATTTTTGAATCGAGGCTTCATAATAGAAGACTTATCTGATCTTCTCTCTCTTTCTAATTCTTATTCGAATAAATACATCATCAATTTAGCGAAGTATTCAAAAATTTATCGAAAACTTACAGCAGCTTGCCAAACAAAGGCTAATAGAAAAAAGAATACAGGTATGACAGGCATAACATCCACGATTGGATTGAAAATAGCATAAGCTTCGGGTAATTTTACTAGGAAAAGACTACTAAGATAAAGGACAGAATTAAGACAGATACAGATTAAACTAAAGATATTAAGCATAAGAAGGATTTTGTTCTTTTAAATTTAAATGAGATAATTTTTTTTGATGGAGTTATCTTTATAAGGGAAAAAAGAAAAAGACGATTACAAAACTCTTCTTGTTCTTCGAACTCCCCTAAATTGAGAATATCCCCTTGTATTCTTATTCTTTCTAAAAACTCAAAAAAAAAATGGAAGGATTTTTACTTTCATACAATATCTTAATGGAATTCTGTGTAATGATCAATGAAATCTTTTGATTCTATATTATCCGTATGTGTAGAATCCTAGCAACAAGATATCCCATATTTTTTTTGATTAAACATTTTTGATTCAAAAAAGGGATTTGACAAAAGGATTTATTTAAATAATACTAAATTAGAAAAAGGGAAAATTCGAGTGGGTTTGTTGGGATGTGGCCAAGTGGTAAGGCATCGGGTTTTGGTCCCGCCATTCGTAGGTTCGAATCCTATCGTCCCAGGGTTCGAGGAAGATGAAGTAAAAAAAAAGAAGCGGCTTATTCTCTTAATAACTTAATAACTTCGAACTGATTTTCTTAAGTTGTATTAAGAACTTAGCATTGTCTAGCTAACTTAGCTGCTTAAAGGGGGTTCCTCAGTCTTTTTTTATACTCTATAGAATTCGAAATCGCCTCCAAAAGAGACGTTTTTGATTTTCTCGAAAAAGAGATCAATCATGTTGGGATTAATCATTCGTGGACGTTGATAAGATTCTTTCTTTTAGCTATCAGCACCTTAGGCTGGTATAGCCTTAACGTTAATGGTGGGATTGGTCGTCTCGAATTATTCTTTTTAGACGGAAAAAAGGGTTTGAAGTAAATTCCTTTCTTAGTCTTTTTCGAAATATCTTTAATTCATGTGATAGAATTGGAATATAGGGTTAAAAAATGCGATCTTGGCGGTGTTTTTCCCAGACAAATACTGAACTTAGCTCTACTTAGCTCTCTAATAGGGAAAAGTGGGGACTATTATACAAGCTATAGAGAAAAGTGGGGATTATTATACAATAGAATACTAATATAATAGTGGTTCCAATATAGTAATGGAACCCATGACTATTCATGATGATGATTCCATCCATATGGAATAAATTTCATATCGCTTTGAAATTCAATTAGAGTAATGTTATGGTAAAACTTCGTTTGAAACGATGTGGTAGAAAGCAACGTGCGACTTGAAGGACATGATCCGCTGTGGATTTTTCTATCCATCATTTTCTTTCTATAGTATTATAGTAATGAGAATGCCCTTGACTCGACATAATTTGTTTTTTTTTCTTTCAGAACCTAATTTTGTTTGTCTTGGGTTGTAAATGAAATAAATAATACATGATGGAGCCCGATAGGAAAGGATTGATTCCTTTTTCAAGGGAAAGAATCTAGGGTTAGTGAAAACTAATAAATTAGACCTACTTTGTAAGTAGATTCTCAATCGAAAGATAAAAAGAAAACAAGAAGTTTTACAAAAGAAGCCAATTTTGTTGAAATTGGTAAAACTATTTCGATGAAAAGTCTATCACAAGGGTTCGTATTCTATTTATAGAAAATAAGATAAAAGGTATGTTGCTGCTTTTTTTTTAAGAAAAAAAGATCCCCGAAGTTATGTCTAAACCTAATGATTTTTCAAAGCAAAGATAAAGAATTCCGGAACAAGCAAATACTATTTTCATTTGTCTCAACAATACAAGAGGCAAAAGAGTTTAGAGTAGAGACGACTCAAGAAATTTCGAAAGACTTTCCTTTGAACTCTGTTCAAATTACTCAACTTGAGTCATGAGGATAAATGAGATTTCTTTTTTACGTAAGATAGAAAAGAACAAAAAAGGTCTCAATGCAAATCATTGTCTAATGCATTAGATTAATGCATTATATAAATAAAAGAAATTCCAATAATTTTCTCGAGCCGTATGAGGAGAAAGCCTCATCTACGTTTCTAGGGGGGGACGTTGTTTATTTACATCTATCCCAATGAACCATCTATCGAATCGTTGCAATGGATGCTCGATCTAGAAGAGAAGGAAGAGATCTTCGAAAAGTCGGTTTTTACGATCCGATAAAGAACCAAATTTCTTTGGATGTTCCTGCTATTGCCTATTTCCTTGAAAAGGGCGCTCAACCTACACGAACTGTCTTTGCTATTTTAAGGAGAGCAAAATTCCTAAAATAGGCTCGGGAGATCCCTCTTGGCAGGTTGGTCCAATTTCTCGTTAGTGTTTTGAATAGAAAGAATTGTTTTGTTTAAAAAGATAGAGAAATTTGTATTTTAAAATTCTTCTTCCCCCTTTTAGATTACTTTACTTATACTTAATGGTGGAAAAGATTAGTTAACCTTCTTCTAGTTTTTATTTGAATACTAATCCATATTAGATTTAGACTAGTCCACATCAGAAAAATACTAATTCCACAAAATACTAATTGACAAAAGTGATTTAAGAATCAAGAAGGGTAAAGTCAAAGTCATTTAGGTTATTCTATCAATTCCAATTGAATGCGGTTGGATATAGTAATATATAAATTTGATTTCTTCCCTAATTACAAGATTTTGGGTTATTCTATTCCATCTTTTTCTTCTTCGGTTCGGATCAAAATCGAAGAGTTACCTTAAGTCGATTAAAAATCTAAAGGAAATTCATGGCTAAGGGGAAAACTAAAGCTATTAGAGTCGGAATTATTTTGGAATGTACCAGTTGTGTACAAAAGGCCATCAATAAAAAATCGACAGGGATTTCTAGATATTTTACTCAAAAAAATCGTCACAATACACGCAGTCGATTAGAATTGAGAAAATTTTGTCGCTATTGTCACAAGCATACGATTCATGGAGAAATAAAGAAAAAGAAAAAGATCGAGAAAATGGATCGAAGGAAAGAGGGGGTCTTCGATCTTTCCGAAGAAGAAAGCGAAGAGTAAGAACTTACTAATATATATATATTGTAAAAAAAAAATGTATACAAAAATACAATAGATTTCATCTAACTATTATTTTATGCTCTTTTGTAATGAAAAATTTAGAGATAACGAATAAACGAATAAAAATGATGGATAAATTTACCAAACAACCTTTTCGTAAATCCCAGCGATCTTTTCGTAAATACAAGCGACCTTTTCATCTTTACAAGCGTTACAAGGGATCTTTTCATAGGCGTTTACCTCCGATTCAATCAGGCGATCGCATTGATTATAGAAACGTGGATTTACTTTATCAATTTATTAGCGACCATGGAACGATTTTAAAAAGACGAATAACTAAATTGACCTTGAAACAACAACGATTAATTACTAGTGCTATAAAACAAGCTCGTATTTTGTCTTTCTTACCCTTTCTTAATAATGATAGACTAGTTGCTAGACTGTTAGTGACAAGAGCTACAGATCCAAGAAATCCACCTAGTCCCCCTAGAGCTGATCTAACAAAGAACCCTACAATTCAACAAAAATCGTACCCGAGCTTGAAAAAGGGGCTTCAAAATACATATCAAAAAAAAGAAGATAAGAGGGACCATAAAAAAGAAGATAAAAGGGACCAGAGGGTGTATCCGAGCCCTAAGAAGGGGGATGAGATCCAAAATAGGGCTACTTCTTCGTATCCTAAAAATACGCGTCGCGTATGGAGGAGGAAGGACCAAACGGTGGATCCGAAGGCTACAAAAGGGGAGGGGAATCAGATAAATACGGAACCTCAAGAAGAACCGAACTCTAAGACCGAATCCAAATAAGGGTACAGATAACCTTCGAACTGAACAAAAAGAGTATTTGTTCTATTCTATGACGAACTAAAGTTGAACTTGGGAAAGTGAAACGGTTAAATAATGGAAAAACGGGATTCCTCGGAAAAATCTATGGAATGTGAAGATTAGGCATTGAGTTTCAGGGAATTCCGCATAATCATGCCTCCTGCCAGGAGGCATGAGACAAAAGATAGGGTAGAACTTGTTTTGAGTAAAAAAAGGAAAATTTTTTACAGTCTTTTTACTTTTTTCTAAAACTATGGATCCGTTCTAGAACTATAGATTCGGAAAATCCAGTATCGACAGGTCTAGTCCTTGTTTATCCTTATGCAGGACAAGAATTTCTCGAATTCGATCAGTACAAAATCATAACTATTCTTTTGATCAGGCGACACCCAGATTTGAACTGGGGATAAAGGATTTGCAGTCCCCTGCCTTACCGCTTGGCCATGCCGCCAAATCCGATCCAAGATACAAAAGATATAATTACTAATTTCTTTTGGAATTGTACTTATCCCTTTCTGATACCTTAAAAAAAAAAAAAGAAATTCTTGTTTTTTGTTAGATCCAGTTTGTTTTTTTTCCTTGATTTATTGTATATCAACCCTTTTTTTCTATGTGGAAATGAAAAGTTAGAGAAAAAAGGATTTCTAGTCACAAACTGCAAAATATCAGGCAAATTGGAACCTTTAACTAGAATTATTTGTATTATTTGTTCTTTTAGCAATTATAATTCTAAGAGGATTTATATGTATATGTAAACCCCAGGCCATAACAACACAACAGAAATTGTTAGACACGGGTCTCTCTTATGTTATGTACATATCTCCCTAAAGAGTTGTGCTCTCATTTTTCGTTGCATTAACATTAAATTAAATAGATTGAATAAAAATAGGAATTAGGATAAAGTACTTATTCAAAAGAATCCTTCTTGCTTTTATGAAACCGGGGGAGAGAAAGCCTTTTTTTTGAAACAAGTACTTTGGATAAGATACTCTTTTCCGTAGTAATCCAGTCCAAAGGATCTCTTATCCACAATCTTTTGAATCTTTTGATTAAGGAAAGGAAAATCTTCGGAAAAGGATGGTATGGTTTACTACTTTTAGCATCGACAAACAGGAAAACCCTTTACCTTCTTTACGCTGTGGGAAGGCGAACCCTTGTGGATCAAAATCTTTTTGGGTGTATTCGTGCTTCTGTTTTTTTACGACCTGCGCTTTCTGAACCGGGTAGTAGACTTTGCACTTATCTTTTCCTTCTACTGGGCTTCCGTGGAAAAAGAAATCTTTTTCGCTTGGACGGAGGAGCTCTACTGGTTTAGATTTAGACGCCGGTTTTATGTTAGTTCTGCGGGGACTCAAATTTAATAAAGAGAAAAAGGGGAATACTCTCGATCAAAGGGCAATTCCCTCTCGAAGTCTCCATCGGAAGATTTTATGGTATTTGTATTCTTGAGTAGTCAATTAGATTAATTTAGTATATAAGAATATAAGATGAAATTTACCTCATTACTAAAATATTTATACAAGAGATTTTGGCATTTTTTGGTTCCGATTGGGAAAAAGATAAATACTTCCATTTTGCTAAATAGAATTGGACTGGCGACGGGTCTAATTCTTTGGATCTTGTTCCATTTCGATATTCCTAAAATAGAGGATTATGAAAGAGAGGATTTTCTCGACGATGGCAAAGTTTTCGTGCTAATTATTTTACTCATCGTTTATCTCTTGTGTTTCCTCAAGCCCTATTTTTGGGAGAATGTACCATTTTGGATCATCGTCTATTTGCTTGTTAAAGGGATTTTGACAAGACTTTCCTGAATTTCTTCGACTTGATCACTTATTTTAGAAAAGTGTGAATATTCCTTATAACGGGTATACTTTCTATCATAAGATATTCTTCTAATAGATCAAAATATCTAGATAGAAATATTAGATTAATTCAGGCACCCATTCTATGACGGATCTCCATTTACCCTCGATTTTCGTGCCTTTAGTGGGCTTAGTATTTCCGGCAATTGCAATGACTTCTCTATTTCTTTATGTGCAAAAAAATAAGATTGTCTAGACCCGATGGGGCTCAATCTTATGAATCTTTTTTAATACTAAAAGATGATAGGGATATTTATGTAGTTTAATATGGTATGATATATGGCTCCTTTTATACACAAATGAAAGAACTTTTATGCTTATACAAGCGGATACATTATATCCGTGGAAATGCATGTATATGCAAGGTATAGTCGATTTCCAATTAAAATGGATCCGTAAATATAGAATATTTTCAATATAGAATATTTTCCTTGCGGATCCATTTTATTCTAATAGAAAGTCGGTGTATCGAGCTAACTAGTCCACATCAGAAAAATACTAATTCCACGAAATACTAATTGATAAAAGTGATTTAAGAATCAAGAAGGGTAAAGTCAAAGTCATTTAGGTTATTCTATCAATTCCAATTGAATGCAGTTGGATATAGTAATATATATGAATTGGCGATCAGAACATATATGGATAGAACTTCTAAAGGGTTCTCGAAAAACAAGTAATTTTTGCTGGGCCTGTATTCTTTTTCTAGGTTCATTAGGGTTCTTAATGGTTGGAACTTCCAGTTATCTTGGTAAGAATATTATATTCCTATTTCCTTCTCAACAGATCCTTTTTTTTCCGCAGGGGGCTGTGATGTCCTTCTATGGAATCGCGGGTCTATTTATGAGCTCCTATTTGTGGTGCACAATCGTGTGGAATGTGGGTAGTGGTTATGACCGATTCGATAGAAAAGAAGGAATAGTGTGTATTTTTCGTTGGGGATTCCCTGGAAAAAATCGTCGCATCTTCCTTCAATTCCTCATGAGGGATATCCAATCCATCCGAATTCAGGTTAAGGAAGGTCTTTATTCTCACCCTGTCCTTTATATGGAAATCAAAGGCCAAGGGTCTATTCCCCTGACTCGTATTGACGAGATATTTTTAACTCCAGGGAAAATAGAACAAAAAGCTGCCGAATTGGCCTATTTCTTGCGTATACCTATTGCAGTTTTTTGATTTTTTGATTTTGAAATGAGTTGTAAAAGAAGAAATAGAAGAATAAATGTTTTTTCGACGTAGGGAAAGGAATTTGCTAATTCTTTTTTTAATTCAATTGAAGACTTTTCGGAATGGAAAGCATCCTTGATTTTTCTATTTCTCCTTTCCCCTGTGACGGCAATTCGCATAGGATAAAAGATAAATGCAGGAGGACGTATAAGGAATAACTAGTATAAACTATATTCCAATTATGGAGAAATTAAAAAAAGAATAGATTTTTAGTATATAAAAAATCTTGTATACGTATCGGACTCACGTCAATTCTTTTACACTAGAAGTTTTTTACTAGAGAAAAGTCTAAGATGAAATAAGGATTTATCAAATATATCCAACATGGATTTTACAATATAAGGTTCTTCTCATCTTTTTAAATGGAATTGCTCTCGTATTTTTCTTTTTCTGGGTTGTGGATAAAAGTTGTGGATAAAAAAGGAAACATTTCCAAATAATTAATTGATCCAGGTGGGTTCCTTTCGAAATTCAATCCCTTATTCTTTATTTGAAGTTGATTTTGAATATTCATATAAAGGAACAAATAGTGATAAGATGAAATTGCTTTGAATTTGTCTAATTGGAATATCTGAGCATACTCTTTTCTCATTTTCCTCCGAAAAGGATTTTTATTCCATTTCTCTATTCCGTCTAGATTCCAGAACTAATCTGGATTCAAGAACTAATAGAAATTAGATTCTTAGGCAAAAATAGGAATAGATCTATGGCTTCAATACGAATATTGTTATCGAATATTTAGACTTCAAAGAAAAAGAAATAGCATATAGAGCCAATAAAGGAAAGCAGATTCATTACTAATTCATAGATAAAAAATGAAAAAAAGGAAAGCATTGCCTTCTTTTCCATATCTTGTTCCTATAGTATTTTTGCCCTGGTGTATCTCTCTTTCATTTAATAGATATTTAGAACTTTGGTTTACTAATTGGTGGAATATTGGTCAATCCGAAACTCTCTTGAATGATATTCAAGAGAAAAGCGTTCTAGAAGGATTCATAGAATTAGAGGAACTTTTTCTGTTGGACAAAATGATAACGGAGTCCCCAGAGACACATATACAAAAACTTCGTATAGGAATACACAAGGAAACAATACAATTGATCAAAACACAGAATGAATACCATCTCCATATCATCTCGCATTTCTCGACAAATTTAATCTGTTTCGCTATTCTCAGTGGTTTTTTTATTCTGGGTAATAAGGAACTTGTCATTTTGAATTCTTGGGTTCAGGAATTCCTCTATAACTTGAGTGATACAATAAAAGCTTTTTTAATTCTTTTAGTTGCTGATTTTTGTATTGGATTTCACTCAACCCGTGGTTGGGAACTAATAATTGCTTTGGTTTATAAGGATTTGGGGTTGACTCATAACGATCAAATTCTATCTGTTCTTGTTTCGACTCTTCCCGTTATTCTAGATACAGTTCTGAAATATGGGATCTTCTATTATTTAAATCGTCTATCTCCTTCGCTTGTAGTGATTTATCATTCAATGAATGAATGAAGAATTTATTCGATCTCCCGATATCCATCAAACTAGAATCTTTTTTCCTTGCTAAGGAAAGCGTTTGTAATCTTAGTTAAATTCTTTCCATTTCCACTTGTTCAAGTATTCATCATTCCAATACAACTATTGCAATAGAATGATAACAGACTCCTATGTAGGGAATTAGATTAACCACCTACCTAATTTATTGTAGAAATTCCGGGATCCGCGATTGGACATGCAAAATAGAAATACTTTTTCTTGGGTAAAGGAACAGATAACTCGATCTCTTTCTGTATCGATGATGATATATGTAATAATATATGTAATAACTCGAGCATCCATTTCGAACGCATATCCCATTTTTGCGCAGCAGGGTTATGAAAACCCACGAGAAGCGACTGGGCGAATTGTATGTGCCAATTGCCATTTAGCCAATAAACCCGTGGATATTGAAGTTCCACAGGCAGTGCTTCCCGATACTGTATTTGAAGCAGTTGTTCGAATTCCTTATGATCTGCAACTGAAACAAGTTCTTGCTAATGGTAAAAAGGGGGGTTTGAATGTGGGTGCTGTTCTTATTTTGCCCGAGGGATTCGAATTAGCCCCCCCCGATCGTATTTCTCCTGAATTGAAAGAAAAGATAGGAAATCTTTCTTTTCAGAGTTATCGCCCCAATAAAAAGAATATTCTTGTGATAGGTCCTGTTCCCGGTCAGAAATATAGTGAAATCGTTTTTCCCATTCTTTCCCCC